AGTACTTTTGTGTTTACGAGCCAAAGTTCTAGCACAAGAAAGTCGAAGTATATACCTTATTCGATACAAACTCTTTTTTCTTGAAGAGCCGCTATAATAATGAGAAAGATTTCTGCGTATACGCCCAAATTTTTCGATAATATCAGAATCTGATAAATCGGTCCAGACCGACTTACTAATGGGATGGCCTAATACGTTACAAAATTTCGCTTTAGCCAACGATCCAACCAGAGGAATAATTGGAACTATGGTATCGAACTTCTTAATAGTATTTTCTATTAGAAATGAATTTTCTAACATTTGACTACGTACCACTGAAGAATTGAGTCGCACACTTGAAAGAAAACCCATAAAGTCGAGGGAATGCTTTGATAATCGATTGATATAGATTCTTCTTGATTGAGACCACACGGAAAAATGACATTGCCAAAAATTGATAAGGTAATATTTCCATTTATGCATCAGAAAAGATGTACCTTTTGAAGAAAGAATTGATTTTCCTTGATATCTAACATAATGGGTGAATGGGTCTTTGAAAATCCATAAGATAACCCGAAAATTTTTAGTTAAAACTTTTACTAGATATTCTAGCTTTCCGTGGAAATAGATTCGTTCAAGAAGGGCTCCAAAAGATCTTGATTGTAAATAAGAAGATCTGTTGCGGAGAAAAACAAAAATGGATTCGTATTCACATACATAGAAATTATATAAGAACAAGAATAATCTTTGATTCCTTTTTGAAAAAATAGAAATGGAATTTTTTGAAGTAATAAGACTATTCCAATTACGATACTCATAAAGAAAGAATCGTAATAAATGCAAAGAAGAGGCATCTTTCACCCAGTAGCGAAGAGTTTGAACCAAGATTTCTAGATGGATAGGATAAGGTATTAATATATCTAACACATAATTTAAATATAAGAATTTGTCCTCTAAAAAAGGAAATATTGAATGAATTGATCTCAAATTATGAGATTTTACGATTTCTTTTTCTTCTAGGTTTAAGAGCAGGGAAAGTGGAATTTCCACAATGACTGCAAATCCTTCTGATATCATTTGAGAATACAAATCCTTCATGTGCCCTCCAAATGCATTTTGATTATAAGCATTAGGAGAAAGAATCAAATGATTCTGTTGATACATTCGAGTAATTAAACGTTTCACAGTTAATAAACTGTATTTTTTGTTGACTGCATTTTCCACCAAAATAGATTTATTTAAACCATGATTATATACAAATGCATAAATATATTCCTGAAAGATAAGTGGATAGAAAAAGTTGTGGTGCCAAAATCGATCTAGTTCTATATATCTTTGGAATTCTTCCATTTAAAATGAAAACAAAAAAAAATATGAAAATCGAGGGTTTCTTGAGTTATCAAATGATACATAGTGCGATACAGTCAAAACAAGGTATTTTTTATGAAATAATAGATACCTCGGAGACAGGTAAATTCATCAACGGACTCCCTATTTTTTTCCATCTAATTGGTTTTTTGTTATAGGATAACAAAACAAGATGACTAGAAATCCTTTATTTTTTCAACCCAATCGCTCTTTTGATTTTGGAAAAAGTATCTTTATCAATATACCGTTTCTTCTACACATTCATCTCCATCTCCATATGTAGAATGGATAATTTAATAGTTAGGATTCACTAAAAAATATACTCTTGGGAGAAGACTTTCCCGCATCCGGCACTAATTTGTTTTTAACGTCTAATTAGATTGGGTAATCATTCCAATTACGAAGATAAGCTCGTTGATCTTTCTTTATCTAGAATTTGAACCATTAGGGCTCCATCCATTTATTCAATTGACCTAACTTTGAATTCATATCGGTCCCTTCCAAGAATTCAAATAAAGTTTTGTGCCGATTTGGTAAGAATGAAATATTCTCCGAATTCTCTATTGATACGACATGCTCTTTTTTCCATTCATTTCCTTTCAGGATCAGTCGTGGTCTTATAAACTCTGCCGATGATATAGACGAATCCCTTGCTTCATCCGAATATGTAAAAGATCATAGCCGCACTTAAAAGCCGAGTACTCTACCATTGAGTTAGCAACCCCAAAAATATATATGTTATGTAGATACAATCTGGATCAAAATAAACAAAAAAGAGATTGTAATTAAAACGCCGAATTAGCAACAAAGTTTTCTAATTGATTCTGAACATAAAAAGAAACAGATCAGATGACAATACACGAAATGAAATTATTAGATAAAATAAAAAAAATTTTAGACCAATTAAAAAAATCCGTTTTATTTTTATTAAATAAAAAAAGTAAAAAAAAAACAAACCTATGCGTTGGGCAGAAGACAGAAAGAAAACATTGAATTTTTTATTTATTTTTACTTCACGATTGAATTATATTTGTTCAATACACTCTTGTCAATATGAATAATACAATTACAAGGTACAAGGTAGAATGAAATTGAAATCTAAGTAGAAAATAGACAAATGTAAGTTAAGTATAAGAAAAAAAAGAGTGTTGGATTGGCACTACACAAAAAATCTACATGAATAGAAATAGAAAAGGAAAAATGAAAAAAGCTATACCAAACTACAACCTCATTCTCTTTCTTTTTTTAGTTCATTAATTGAACTTCGTTTGATTAAGTCGAAATTCTTCCAAAACTCCCGCCCTCCTTAAAATATCATAAACAGTTTCTGTAGGTTGAGCTCCTTTTTCGAGAAAATATAGAATAGCAGGAACATTTAAATAAGTTTGATTCTTTATTGGATCATAAAAACCCACTTTTCGCAGATCTCTTCCCTCTCTTCGGGACCGAACATCAATTGCAACGATTCGATAGACGGCTCATTGGGATAGATTAGATCAACAAACCCCCCCTAGAAACGTATAGGAAGTTTTCTCCTCGTACGGCTCGAGAAAAATGATTCTATTCTAAAATTATGTATATAGAATTTATAACGACAAATAAAAAAAGTCCCTAAAATCATCAAATGAATTAGACTAAGACTTCAGTCTTTCTTTCCTAAAAAAAGAAAATCATTTGTATACTCATAACTCAAGTTGAATAACTCTTAAATATCCCAAAAGAAAATACTTTTTCATTTCGTTTATTGAGCAGTCTCGAATACCCTTTAATATGTCTCATTTAGAATCGATTTGAATTCTGCATTCTGATCCAAATCCAATTGTTGTGACAATTAAAATACAAAGGGCGTTTCCTTGTTCCGGAATCCTTTATCTTTGTTTTGAATCATTGGGTTTAGACATTACTTCGTCGATTTTGAATCCTTTCAAAAATGGCAGCAACATACCTTTTTTGTTATTTCTTTCTATCAAAGAATAGAATCATACGAACGGCAGATTACCGCACGATATATATAATTTTTTTATCGAAGAGGTTTTTTATCAATTCCAACAAGAATTCCTTTGGGATTTAAAACTTGATTGATTTGGATCCTTTCGATTTCTCTGTCAAAGATATACTTACAAAGTTGTTCTAACTTATTGATTGACACTAACCATAGACCCTTCTCCCTTGATAAATGAATCAATACTTTCCACTCGAGCTCCACCATGTACTAAATTCCATTATACCCCAACAAAAAAATGCAGGGTTCGAGTGGAACAAAGGATGTCGAGTCAAGAGCATCCTTTATTAGAGAATGATGGATATAAGAATCCACAACGGATCATGTCCTTCAAGTCGCACGTTGCTTTTTACCACATCGTTTCAAACGAAGTTTTACCATAACATTCCTCGAATTTGGAACCGCTATGCGGTTGATTCAATTATGGAATCATGAATAGTCATTGGTTCAGTCAGCACAGTCGGTACATAGATATCGAATCTATATCTATATTAAATTAATATTAGATATTTTAATAAATTTCTTTGAATTTATATTATTTAATTAAATATAATATTAAGGAATTTAGATATTTATATCATTTCTATTTTAGATAGAATTCTAGAATAAATTTCAAATTATGATTTCAATTTCTAATTTCGATTGAAATAAAAAAAAAAAATTCCAATTTTTTACAAACAATTACAATAAAGACGACATTTGATCATCCCTAAGAAAGAGAAATCCATTTTTTTTTTTGAAATTAATAAGCCCAAATCGAAATGAAAAAAAAAAAATAGATTGTAAAAATCCAATCTATATTCTATATACAATCTATATAAAGAAATATATAAGAAGATGGATATATGAAAAAGGCTCCTTTTTTAATTCAAATTCATGTATTTTATATGTAATTTAGAACCCCATCTTACCTAAATCTCCAACGGATTCAGTTGTATCTACGTGTCATTTGAACACTGATGATCCTTTTTCCTTCATTTGTTAAATGTGAAAAAAAGATAAGATTTATTTTGGTTAGATCCATTAACCAAAAGAATCAAATTCTATCCAATATTACACTTTAGAAACAATCCAAATTATTTACTATTAAATTAAATATTTACTATAATTTAGTATATTTACATATACTCTGGGACGGAAGGATTCGAACCTCCGAATAGCGGGACCAAAACCCGATGCCTTACCACTTGGCCACGCCCCACTTTGATTTCTATTCGACACTAATAAACACTAATATTGTTATCGATTGTTCGTCAATTCCAGCCAAAATATCTAAAGAATCAATTAGATTCTGTTGTTAGTATTTTGACACACAAAGATATCGAATTCAACCTAATTTATTGATCATTGCATATAATTCCATTAAAATATTGCATGAAAGTAGAATTTCTTCTATTCTCCTTTGAGAATGGAAGGTTTTTTGGTTGAGTAAGTAAGTTCGGAAAAAAAAAAGAAGGATTTTTGGTCTATCTTTTTTTTTATTTTTTTTTTTTTTCATTTTTCACTTCTATCAATAACTCAATCAAAATGCAATTATCTAAAAAACAAAATTTCTGTTATGCTTAATATCTTTAGTTTGATCTGTCTTAATTCTGCCCTTTATTCGAGTAGTTTTTTATTAGCCAAATTACCTGAGGCCTACGCTTTTTTGAGTCCAATCGTAGATTTTATGCCAGTTATACCTCTACTCTTTTTTCTCTTAGCCTTTGTTTGGCAAGCTGCTGTAAGTTTTCGATAAGATCTTTCATCTTGTACTAGAAAAATTCACGATTTTTTTGAGAAAAACGATTCTAATAATTACTAAGATCAGACAAGTCTTCCAGTATGAACCCTTGATTCAAACATTAAAATTCTTGAATAGTCACAATCCAGATCACCCTGTTTTCCCATTCTAACTATTTTTTTCTGTGAGTGATACAAAATATCAAAAAGTGGGTATAAAAAAATTATTGATAAGTAAGATAATAAAATAAGAAATTCTATTTTCTATATTTTGAATTACGAAAATTTCGATTTCTAACAACTAGTTCGGTTTTCGTTATCAAATCAAAAAATAGGATATAATATGGTATAAAAATAGAGAATCTATTTTCTTTTTTCAAAAAAAATAAAATGATCTTGGAGATTGTGTAATGCTTACTCTCAAACTCTTTGTTTACACAGTAGTGATATTCTTTGTTTCTTTATTCATTTTCGGATTCCTATCTAATGATCCAGGGCGTAATCCTGGACGCGAAGAATAAAAAGGGGTTCTTTGCTTGATTTTTCATCTATTATTTTCTAATTACTTATTTTTTATTAAATAAAATTTTTTATTTCCTATTTGTTATTTTAAATAATATTTTATTTGGATATATTTGGAAAAAATGAAAATAATTTCAAAAATTCGAAAGAGAAATCAATATAGTAAATCATCAATAGAAACGGAAAGAGAGGGATTCGAACCCTCGGTACGAACGATTCGTACAACGGATTAGCAATCCGACGCTTTCGTCCACTCAGCCATCTCTCCCCATTGAAAAAAAAATACTAATATTCAAATCCAAATAAAATATTATTTAAAATATTGTTATTGAAATTGAAAATAATAAAATAAAATTATGTTTAAATAAATAACTAAAATCAAAATGAAATCTAATTCTATAATAACTATAACATTTATATAACAATAATATATGTATACAAAATATACAAGTCGTATTTTGTAATACATCTAAGTAGTTTTATCTGAAATTCCAATCAGTTAGATTTAGATAAAATAAGGAAGATTCTAAAGATTCAAAAAAAGATTCAATTCAATATTTATAATTAAAAAAATATAGTTATTATATTATAAATAAAATATTAATATATTAATTAATTCAAAAATAATAAAAAAAATAGAAAGAAAAAAAGAAATACTTCTTCACCCCAAAGCGAAAAAAGGTCCTTTAGTATTGTTTACGCGGCCTGGCCTGATCAGTACCTCGCCAGGCCCTTTTTTGGATTCTATAATATTAGTAATAAAGAAAATGATTTCTCTGATTTTATAATCATAAAAAAATCATTGTTATTGAAGCAACAGCAAGACCAATAAGAAAAAACGGTTTCCATTCTAAAACCAACATGCCATTTCTTATTATCTTTTCTTCCCCCTTCATTTTTTTCCATTTTTTTTTTCATTTTGAATAAATGAAACTGCACAATTTTTTTCTGTTCTAGTTAGAACTTTAACAATTTTCTTGAGCCGTATCTATCAAAACAAAACCCCTTCAGGAAACAGGAAAAAAAAATAGAACTTTTTTTTATTTTCATTTTGATTTTAGTTATTTAACTATCTTTTCATAATCTGATTAAGTCCTCCTATGAAAAATGCCAATATTCTAAATTTCATGATTCTTTTATGATCCTATCTTGATTCTATTCAATTTCAGTGTTCGACAAAAATTCCATTTCAATACAATAATCGAACTGTAGCGGGTATAGTTTAGTGGTAAAAGTGTGATTCGTTTTATTAACCCCCTAATAGTTAAAGGGTCTCCTGGTTTGATTACTATTCCGATCAAAACCTTTATTTTTTTTTTTAAGGAATTAATCCTTTACCTCTCAATGACAAATTTGAGGAAAATTCTACATTCTCGTGATTTGTATCCAAAGGTCAATTTGAAATTGAAAATTTGGATTATGAAATTACGAAACATGAATTTTTTTTTGATACTTCCAATTGAATGAATATGAGTACGAGATCCATGGACGAAGATAGAAAAAAGGGTTTCTAATCGTAACTAAATCTTCCATTTTTTTTTTATAGAGAGAAGCAAAATAGCTATTAAATGATGACTTTAGTTTACTAAAGGCTTCAATCAACATATTTTTTTGTTTTAGCTCGGTAGAAACAAAATCTTTTTCCTTAGGATTTTCTCAAATAGAAATAGAGAACGAAGTAACTAGAAAGATTGTTAGAATCCCCTCCTCTAGAGGGATCATCTAGAAAGCAAGTTATTTTGAATTGAATGAATTCATACAAAAAGCTGACATAGATGTTATGGGTGAAATTCTTTTTGTAATTTCGTTCCCGTCTTATATCTGGGAATTTCTCCACTTTCCATAAAGGAGCCGAATGAAACTAAAGTTTCATGTTCGGTTTTGAATTAGAGACGTTAAAAATGATA